GCCCTTTCATGAGCGGGGACAGAATGAAACGACCATAATAAAGACGCTTACCGTCTACTCTTGATTCAACACATTTCCACTGTAGTGTTCGAGTGGATCCTGCTATTTCCTCTCGAACCATACTAAATATTATTATTTGATCAGATCATTGAATCATTTATTTCTCTTGCAATCCGTTTAATTCTTATTTTTACACACGTCTTTTTTTAGGAGGTCGACATCCATTATGTGGCATAGGTGTTACATCACGTACGAAACTTAATAGTATACCACTTCTACGAATGGCCCGTAATGCTGCGTCTCTTCCGAGACCAGGACCCTTTATCATAACTTCTGCTCGTTGCATACCCTGATCAACTGCAGTACGAATAGCATTTGAAGCGGCGGCTTGAGCAGCATAGGGTGTCTTTCTTCTTGTGCCTTTGAATCCAGAAGTACCGGCGGAGGCCCAAGAAACCACCCGACCTCGTACATCTGTAACAGTTACAATAGTATTGTTGAAACTCGCTTGAACATGAATAACCCCTTTTGGTATTCTACGTCCATTCTTACGTGAACCAATACGTCCATTCCTACGCGAACCAATTTTTGGTATAGGTTTTGCCATATTTTTTCATCTCATAAATATGAATCAGAAATATACAGAAAGATACGGAGATATCCATTTCATGTTAAAACGGATCCTTTATTTTTACATGGCCCTTCTTTGAGAAATTTTATAAAAGAAAGATTATCCTTGTCTCTGTTTATGTCTCGGATTGGAACAAATCACTATAATTCGTCCGCGCCTACGGATCAGTCGACATTTTTCACAAATTTTACGAACGGAAGCTCTTATTTTCATATTTCTCACTCCTTACCTTAATTTGAAATCTATTCCTTGGAAGAAAATAAGTCTCTTGTATTTTATTTTTTAGCTTCGAGTTGTATCTCTCACCAAAGGAATGTTTTCAAAAATCATTTAATCGCTCGAATCTTTGTTGCGGAGTCTATAAATTATACGTCCTCTAGTTGAATCATACCGACTTATTTCGATTTTTACTCTATCTCCCGGCAGTATCCGTATCAAACTGCGTCGGATCCTCCCTGAAATATAACCTAGAATTAGATCTTCATTATCTAAACGGACCCGGAACATACCGTTGGGAAGTGATTCAGTAATTAAACCTTCATGAATCAATTTTTGTTCTTTCATCCAGGTAACCCCTTGAAATATCATCAACTAATGGAGGAAGAGTTATATAACTCACTTTTCCTCTCTATTTCACAAATAGGAAGTTAGAGATCAAATTAGGATACCGGAGGAAGATCACCATATATAGCACAAAATTTCTCCTCCAATTTTTTCTAGTCTAGCTTCTCGATCTGTCATTATGCCTCGAGAAGTGGAAAGAATTACAATTCCCATTCCACCTAAAATCTTAGGAATTTTTTGATAGTTGGAATAGATTCGTAGACCAGGTCGACTGATACGTTTTAAAATAGTTCTATATATTCCTTTCCTAGTCCTTCTATGGCGCAAGGTTGAAACCAAGAAATCTTTGTTACTTTCCTGATGTTTCCGAACGTTTTCAATAAAACCTTCTTGTAGGAGTATTTTAACAATGTTTTCGGTGATATTAGTGGATGCTATTCGAACCGTTCCATTTTTACTCATGTCAGCATTTCTTATAGAAGTTATTATATCAGCAATAGCGTCTCTGCCCATGACGAATTCTAATTATTGGTGCTTCTTAATTTTGATATAATCAACATGTTTTTTTATTTTGAATTATTCAATTTCAATTATTAATTATTAAAAGTATATGCGTGAAACACAATCTATTAATTTAATCCATTTCAGATATCCCACTATAACTATATCATAGTTTCATCTACTAGTATTTATAATACTTCAGGAGCTAATGAAACTATTTTAGTAAAATTCAACTGTCTCAATTCCCGAGCAATCGCGCCAAAAACTCGAGTTCCTTTTGGATTTCCTTCTTGATCAATGACAACCGCAGCATTGTCATCATATCGTATTATCATACCGTTGTCACGTTTGAGTTCTTTACATGTACGTACAATTACAGCTCGAATTACTTCTGATCTTTCTAGAGGCATATTGGGCACTGCTTCTTTGATTACAGCAACAATAACGTCACCAATATGAGCATATCGATGATTACCAGCTCCTATGATTCGAATACACATCAATTCTCGAGCTCCGCTGTTATCTGCTACATTCAAAAGGGTCTGAGGTTGAATCATATCATTTTTATTTGAATCTGTTATTTCAATGCAAAGAATGAGGAAAAAAAGAAATAGTGTTTGTCTAGAAATAAATAAACCCGCGGTTGTTTTTTCATCCTCAATACCCCTGTTTATCTTTAGTTCTATATCCCTATCCTGAAATAATAAATTGAGTTCGTATAGGCATTTTGCACGCAGCTATTGAGATAGCTGCTCTGGCTACAGTTTCTGATACTCCACCCATTTCATAAAGTATTCGGCCTGGTTTAACAACGGATACCCAATATTCGGGAGATCCTTTCCCCGAACCCATACGTGTTTCCGTAGGTCTTATTGTAACAGGTTTGTCTGGAAATATACGTACCCATATTTTTCCACCACGACGTGCATATCGTGTCATTGCTCTTCGCCCTGCTTCTATTTGTCTAGCTGTGATCCAAGCAGGTTCAAGTGCCCGAAGAGCATATCTGCCGAAACTAATATGATTGCCCCGACAAGATATTCCCTTCATTCTTCCTCTATGGTGCTTACGAAATCTAGTTCTTTTAGGGTTATAGTTGATGGTTTTTTATTAATCCCACCTCTACTACAGAACCGGACATGAGAGTTTCCTCTCATCCAGCTCCTCGCGAATGAAAAGATTCGATACAGATACACATCTATTTAATAATTAGTACACTAAACTAAGTAATGGGATTTATTGATATTTCATTTATTACATAGGAAGCTCCATATATGGCTAGATGTGTATATTTATAGATAATGCTTATTTTTTATAACGAATCCCTATTTTTTTTTTACTCTTATCGAGTCAAGCCAATATTGTATTGTAATACAATAAATAAATAAGGGTTTCGCGGGCGGATATTGACTCTTTCCTGCTTCATTCGTAGGATCAATCCATGACCTCTCAGAGTAAATCAATTTGTTCTTGGTTCGTTCCGCCATCCCGCCCGATGAATTATTAGGATTCATTTTTCTTTTATATTTTATTTCTATTTTAATAGTAGAATCTTATATAGTCACAGGTTTCGTCGTTCCTATAGCTTCTCCATTAATGGTTAGGCCTGAACTCTGCAACGGAGCTCCCAACAAAATTTGTTCCCGAGCCAATCTCCTCAGTTTCTATTAACCCAGGGCTCTTTATTATTTATATTATACTTTATTATTTGTATTATTATATATATTAATATATCAATATTAATGCTTTATCACACTGCCTTTTATGAGGTGATTCATAGACCATACATATTGGAATCATCTATCATTGATATTTTTGTTCTCTCTTTCTATCACCTTTCCATTTATCCGCATCCCTTTATTTTTTTCTTCAAAATCCATAATCAGATTTTTTTTATGAAAATTTCAGTTGTTACAACTATATGATTGATTCAGTCATTCAGTCATATAGTGACTGTTTCTTGGGATCTCGACAATACGAAGCAATAAGTTGGTTATTAGTTTTTCGTTTATTTTATTGTTTTATTTTATATAGTTATTAAGTTTATAGTGGGGGTCAGTCTTTTTTTTGAAGCCCAGCTTTAAACTCTAAAGAAAAAACTAACGAGTCACACACTAAGCATAGCAATTCTAAATTATATCAAAAGTAAGATTAATCTATTTTTTATTCAACCTTATATAATTATAATTAGAATTGTTTATTTTTGTTTGATTTAACGGAAAAAGTAAAAAAACAGAAATAGTTTCTAATTTTTTGTTCTATCACTGGACAGAATGGCAAGATAAAAAAAGGTCTATTATTCCTCGTTCACAAATATCCAAATTTTTAGGCCTAATACTCCATGGATAGTTCGAATTGTATAGGAACAATGATCAATTTTAGCACGAATTGTTTGTAGAGGAACTCTACCTTCTCTGATCCATTCGACACGTGCAATTTCTTTTCCGTCGATACGCCCTGCAATTTGTATTTGAATTCCCTTTGTATCTGTTTGTTCAGTTAATTCAATAGCTCTTTTCATTGCCTTTCGAAACGAAACTCTATTTCTTAATTGTGAAGCCATATATTCTGCAAGAATATTAGGGTGTCCATAAGGTTTTTCAATTCTTGTGATAGCAATATTGAGTCTTCGGTTCACAGAATGCAACTCTTTTTGTACATTCATCTGTAATTCTTCGATCCCTCGCGTTCGGCCCTCTATTAATAAATTGGGAAACCCAATATAGATTATGACCTGGATCAAATCGATTCTTTTTTGAATTTCTATTCGTGCAATTCCAATTCCTTCGAAACCTGGGGATATTCTCTTATTTTTTTGTACATAGTTCTTGATACAATTCCGTATTTTCTCATCTTCTTGTAGACCTACAAAAAAAATTTTTGGTTGTGCGAACCAAAAGGAATGATGATTTTGGGTTGTACCAAGTCTGAAACCAAGTGGATTTATTTTTTGTCCCATATTTTTTTATTCTATTATCTTTTCATCCATTTTTTTTTCTAAAGATAAATCGAAATTTTAGATGAATCTCTAAAATTTCGATTTATCTTTTAATACAATTGTTATATGACAAGTGGGTCTTTTTATCGGATAACTACGTCCTCTAGCCCTGGGTCTTAACTTTTTCACAAAGGGGCCCCCATTGACTTCGGCTTTACTAATGAATGAATCAGCTCCGTTCAAACCCATATTATGATTAGCATTTGCTGCTGCAGAATAAACCAATTTTAAAATGGGATAAGATGCTCGATAAGGCATGAGTTCCAGTATCATAAGTGTTTCCTCATAAGAACGCCCGCGAATCTG